ACTGGTTTATTCGGCAGCAGCAAATGCTAGTCATAATATGAATTTGAAGGAAACTGATTTATTTATTAGTGAAGCTAAAGTTAATAAGAGTAGTTTTATAAAAAAATTAAGACCTCGAGCTAGAGGACGTAGTTATGGTATAAAAAGTCCCACTTGTCATATAACAATTGTATTAAAAGAAAAATCTAAATTTTTATTAGATAAATCTAAGATTTAGATTCGTTATATTATTTATAGTCAAATAGAATATATGGGTGGAAAAAAATATAATAGAAAAATATGGGACAAAAAATAAATCCACTTGGTTTCAGACTTGGTACAACTCAACATCATCATTCCTTTTGGTTCGAGAAACCAAAAAATTATTCTGTAAGTTTACAAGAAGATGAAAAAATAAGGAATTGTATTAAGAACTATGTACAAAAAAATAGGAGAATATCCTCGGGTTTCGAAGGAATTGCACGGATAGAAATTAAAAAAAGGATCGATTTGATCCAGGTCATAATCTATATTGGATTTCCTAATTTCTTAATAGAGAGCCGAACAGGAAGCATCGAAGAATTACAGGTAAATATACAAAAAAAATTGCATTCTGTGAACCGGAGACTCAATATTGCTATTACAAAAGTGGAAAAACCCTATGGGCAACCTAATATTCTTGCGGAATATATAGCTTTACAATTAAAAAATAGAGTTTCATTCCGAAAGGCAATGAAAAAAGCTATTGAATTAGCTGAACAAACAGATACAAAAGGAATTCAAGTGCAAATTGCGGGGCGGATCAACGGAAAAGAAATTGCACGTGTCGAATGGATCAGAGAGGGGAGAGTTCCCTTACAAACAATTCGCGCTAAAATTGATCATTGTTCCTATACAATTCGAACTATTTATGGAGTATTAGGCATCAAAATTTGGATATTTTGGGAAGAGCAATAATAGACTTTTATTTGTCTTTACTTTCTATTCAGTGATAGAACAAAAAATCACAAACTTGTTCATTCTTTTTCCATTAAATCAAACAAAAATGAGCAATTCCAATTTTATAAGGTTGAATAAAAATTCGATTGACCATTTGTTAGAATTGCTATGCTTAGTGTGTGACTCGTTAATTTTTCTTTAGAGTTAAGAGTTGGGATTAAAAAAAAAGACTGACCCCTACTTAAACTTAATAAGTTACTTAAACTTAACTTAATAAGTATAATAAAAAAACTAATAACTAACTTTAACTAACTTATTGCTTCGTAATATCAATATCCCAAGAAACAGTCACTATATGAGATGAGTAGATCAATCATATAGTTGCAGCAACTGCAACTAAAATCTTTTCGATAAAAAATCTTATTTATGGGTTAGGTTGTGAAGCAAAAATAAAGAGATGTAGATAAATGGAAGGATGAGAGAAAGAAAGAACAAAAATATCAATGATATATGATTCCAATATGTATGGTCTATGAATTACCTCATAAAAGGCAATGTAATAAAGCATCAAAACTGAATAAATATAAAATAATAATAAAATAAAGTGATATGAATAATAAAGAGCCTCGAGTTAATAAAAACTAAGTAGATTGACTCGAGAAGAGAAATTTTTTGAGGGAGCTCCATTGCAGAGTTCAGACTTAACCATTAATAGAGAAGCTATAGGAACGATGAAACCTGTGACTGCATAGGATTCTACTGAAAACAAATCCGAATAATTCATTGGGTGGGATGGCGGAACGAACCGAGAAAAAATGAATTTATTTCGAGAAGTCATGGATTGACCTAGAAATAACAAAAAGCAAAGAGTCAATATTCGCCCGCGAAACTTTAGATTACATTACAATATTTTGGCATCATTTGAGAAGGGTCAAAATAAGGATCATTATAAAAAAAAAACATTATAAACATTATCTATAATCCATAAATATGCATAATAGAAACATTCTATCTGTATATCCCGTACATACATCTTCCTATATAACAAATTCAATATTGATAAATGTCTTATTGGATTATTTTTTCCATGTGTATCTGTAATATGTCATATTAGTGAATCTTTTCATTCGCGAGGAGCTGGATGAAAGGAAACTTTCGTGTCCAGTTCTGCAGTAGAGATCGAATTAAGAAATGACCATCAACTATAACCCCAAAAGAACCAGATTTCGTAAACAACATAGAGGAAGAATGAAGGGAATATCTTGTCGCGGCAATCATATTTGTTTCGGCAGATACGCTCTTAAAGCACTCGAACCCACTTGGATTACAGCTAGACAAATAGAAGCAGGGCGAAGAGCAATGACACGATATGTGCGTCGTGGTGGAAAAATATGGGTACGCATATTTCCCGACAAACCTGTTACAGTAAGACCCGCAGAAACACGTATGGGTTCGGGGAAGGGATCCCCCGAATATTGGGTATCCGTTGTTAAACCAGGTCGAATACTTTATGAAATGGGTGGAGTATCTGAAACTGTAGCCAGAGCAGCTATTTCACTAGCTGCGTCCAAAATGCCTATACGAACTAAATTTGTCAGGATGGAGATGTAGAACTAAATGGTATATTGAGGATGAAAAAACAACTGCAAGTTTATTTATTTCTGGACAGAAAATATTTCTTTTTTTCTTTCCTTCATCCTTTCCATTAAAATAACAGATTCCAATAAAATGATATGATTCAACCTCAAACCCTTTTGAATGTAGCGGATAACAGCGGAGCCCGAGAATTGATGTGTATTCGAATCATAGGAGCTGGTAATTATAGATATGCTCATATTGGTGACGTTATTGTTGCTGTAATTAAAGAAGCAGTGCCAAATATGCCACTAGAAAGATCAGAAGTAATTAGAGCTGTAATTGTACGTACTTGTAAAGAACTCAAACGTGACAACGGTATCATAATACGATATGATGACAATGCTGCGGTTGTCATTGATCAAGAAGGAAATCCAAAAGGAACTCGGGTTTTTGGTGCGATCGCTCGGGAATTGAGACAGTTGAATTTTACTAAAATAGTTTCATTGGCTCCCGAGGTATTATAAATAATACTAAATGAGACTATGATATATCAGAACATCTAAAATAGATCAAATTTAGTGGAGTAGTAGATGGTGTCTCACGCATATACTTTTTTATAATATTAAAAATTAAACAAAAAAAAAATGAAAGAAAATAAAACAAAAAAGAGAACATGTTAATTATATCAAAATGAGAAGGCACCAATAATTATAGTTCGCCATGGGTAGGGACATTATTTCCAATATAATAACTTCTATAAGAAATGCTGACATGGATAAAAAAGGAACGATTCGAATAGCATCTACTAATATTACCGAAAATATTGTGAAAATACTTCTACGAGAAGGTTTTATTGAAAACGTTCGGAAACATCAAGAAGGTAACAAAAATTTCTTGGTTTTAACTCTGCGACATAAAAAGACTAGAAAAAGAATACATAGAACTATTTTAAAGCGTATCAGCCGACCTGGTTTACGAATTTATTCCAACTACCAACAAATTCCTAAGATTTTAGGTGGAATAGGAATTGTAATTCTTTCCACTTCTCAAGGTATAATGACGGATCGAGAAGCTCGACGAGAAAAAATTGGAGGCGAACTTTTGTTATATATATGGTGATCCTCCTCCTCCGGTATCCTAATTTTATCTCTAACTTCCTATTTTTTTTATAGAGAAGAAAAGTGAATTATATAACTTTTCCTCCATTAGTTGATACTTCAAGGAGCTTACCTGGAATGAAAGAACAAAAATTGATTCATGAAGGTTTAATTACTGAATCACTTCCCAACGGTATGTTCCGGGTCCGCTTAGATAATGAAGATGTAATTCTAGGTTATATTTCGGGAAGGATCCGCCGTAGTTTTATACGGATACTACCGGGGGATAGAGTTAAAATTGAAGTAAGTCGTTATGATTCAACCAGGGGACGTATAATTTATAGACTTCGAAACAAAGATTCGAACGATTAGATAATTTTTTAAACATTCCTTTCATTTTCATGACGATACAATTAAAAAAATGCAAGAGACTTATTTTCTTCCAAGGAATAGATTCAACATTAAGGTAAGGAATAATAAATATGAAAATACGGGCTTCCGTTCGTAAAATTTGTGAAAAATGCCGACTGATCCGTCGGCGCGGACGAATTATAGTGATTTGTTCCAATCCGAGACATAAACAGAGACAAGGATAACCCAAAAAACTTTTTAAAATAAAGGAAGAACAAAAGGGGGATTTCTTTTAACATGAAATGGATATTTCCGTATCTTTTCTTTCTGTATATTTCTGACTCATAGTTATGAGATGATAAAATATGACAAAAGCTATACCAAGAATTGGTTCACGTAGGAATGGGCGTATTGGTTCACGTAAGAATGGACGTAGAATACCAAAAGGAATTATTCATGTTCAAGCAAGTTTGAACAATACTATTGTAACTATTACAGATGTACAAGGTCGAGTGGTTTCTTGGGCCTCTGCTGGTACTTCTGGATTCAAAGGCCCAAGAAGAGGGACACCCTACGCTGCTCAAGCAGCAGCAGTAAATGCTATTCGTACTGTAGTTGATCAGGGTATGCAACGAGCAGGAGTTATGATAAAGGGTCCTGGACTTGGAAGAGACGCAGCATTACGAGCCATTTGTAGAAGTGGTATACGACTAAGTTTCGTACGTGATGTAACACCTATGCCACATAATGGATGTCGACCTCCTAAAAAAAGACGTGTGTAGAAATAATAAAAAAAGGATTTCAAGAGAAATAAATAATTCAATGATCTGATCTAATAATAGTATTATTATAGTATGGTTCGAGAGGAAGTAGTAGGATCCACTCGAACACTGCAGTGGAGGTGTGTTGAATCAAGAATAGATAGTAATCGTCTTTATTATGGTCGTTTCATTCTGTGCCCACTTATGAAAGGTCAAGCCGATACCATGGGTATTGCCATGCGAAGGGCTTTACTTGGGGAAATAGAAGGAACATGTATCACGTGTGCAAAATCTG